TATATCATCTGCAATCGCCTGAATTTCGAGACGCTCTTCGAACCAATCATATACTTTATTGAGATAGGTAAACCAAGGGAACTCCCCCTCTGAGAACCGTATATGAGAATTTCATCTCGTACAGCTCAAGCAAAAACACCCCAATACTGGTTGCAACGGATATGTAATAGGAAGTTTGAAACATCTTCTTAGTACTCTATTCAATCTTCTCTGAAAATACAAAGGACAAAAAAACCCGAAGCTCTTCTTTGTTTTGTGATGATAATGCCAAAATATCAAGTCAGCGCATCCGTCTTTATGTTGATCATTACAGGCCTCTTGAATTTTCTCTGTCTCTATTTTTCTTTCTTTTTTTTATAATTATTTTTTTTGTATAATTTATAATTATAATATTGATAGGAATTCTCTTGTTGAGACCCTATGAGTCGATTGAAACCTCAGATTCATAATAGAACCACGATGATTGAATAAAGCCCCAAGCTAAGCAAAGCACAAGGGTTCTCTGAGTAAGAACCCTTTGATCATCACTTATTCAATAAATAGATGAAATGACTCAAAATCCAGAGAAACTTTTGTCCGTCGGTCAAAAATAGCAAACCAATAAGCATAAAAAGAATTTTGAACGAAGAAAAACCCCTTGATCTATAACTAGAATATAATTATAAATGAAATCTTTGAAATTTTTTTTTGAGTCCGGTCGCGAGGTCTGAATAGTAGGTATGAATCATAGTTCAAATATTTCTTTTCTTGATCTATTTCATTCCATATATTCCGTGCTCCAGATACTAGAATGAATATCCGACGAGGCAGAACCCATCTCTCTCAAGATGACAGACCCATTCTCTGTACTATCAATAGGATCAATTCTAACAAGCCACACACTCATATTCCGGAAATACCGAAACAAAGGAATTCCACGGTCGAACTCCCAGAATGACCTATAAATCCCAGTCCTAAGTGATTCGTTTTGGATTGAAAAGCCCGGACTTCATGATTCTTATAGACCTAATTCATCGAAATTCCATCCAGTAAAACGGAAGAGTTATAAATCTCCAAAATAATAGATAGGAATACCGCAAATAGAGCCATTGCGACGCCCATCAAAGGGGTAGTTCCCCATCCAGGAGCTACTTTACCATATTCCGAATTCAACGGTTTCAATAAACCTCCTAGACCAGTTTGTCTTGGTCTTGGACCAGATCTAGAATTACTCTCAACGGTTTGTGTAGCCATAAATCCTATTGCATTGATTGAGATCTGTTGACTTTGTATACCATTCCGTTGTAAATAAACGATCTTATCATAGATCCATTGTGGTCTTGAAATTATATAATAATGGAAACAGCAACCCTAGTCGCCATCTTTCTATCTGGTTTACTTGTAAGTTTTACCGGGTACGCCTTATATACCGCTTTTGGGCAACCCTCTCAACAACTAAGAGATCCATTCGAGGAACACGGGGACTAATTGAAGTAAAGTAATAAGCCCCCCAATATGGGAGGCTTATTACTTTACTTCAATTGAGATACTAAAAAAATCATTTTACCCTTTTAGTTGGAACCTTAGGTGGTTCTCGAAAAAAAATAGCGAAAAAAATGATTCCTAGAGTCGAGACTAAGAGGAATGTATAAACCAATGCTTCCATAAATCCGATCGTGGTTTACAATTATAGCTTCCACACCTGTTCATTTGGGATCATCTCCCAGATAAAGAAAAGAGTCAAAGAAAAAGCGGCGATTCAAATCAAGATTTCTCTGGTAACCCATGTAAAAGTGAAATCATAAAAATCCAATAGCGGTGAAAAATACCAGATCAATGTTAGATCAGACGACTTGCCTTCTTGTAGTTGGATCTCCAAGTTTTTGGAATGCTCCAAATTCCACTTGAGCATCTAAATCTGGGTCAATACCAGCAAAAACATCTCTAAACAAGGTTCTAGCACCATGCCAAATGTGTCCGAAAAAGAAGAGCAAAGCAAACGAAGCATGCCCAAAAGTGAACCAACCTCTCGGACTGCTACGAAAAACACCATCGGATTTCAAAGTAGCACGATCTAATTCAAAAATTTCACCTAATTGAGCACGTCTTGCATATTTTTTCACAGTTGCAGGATCACTATAACTGACTCCATTAAGTTCGCCACCATAGAACTCAACAGTTACTCCCACTTGCTCGACACTATACTTGGATTCTGCCCTTCTAAAAGGAACATCGGCTCTCACAATTCCGTCCCCATCTACCAAAACGACTGGAAATGTTTCAAAAAAGGTAGGCATACGACGTACAAAAAGCTCGCGCCCCTCTTTATCTCTAAAGATAGGATGTCCTAACCATCCAACAGCGATTCCATCCCCGTTGTCCATTGAGCCCGCTCTGAATAATCCCCCTTTTGCTGGATTATTGCCGATATAATCATAAAAAGCTAATTTTTCGGGAATTTTAGACCAAGCTTCTGCTAAACTCTGATTTTCAGCTAGTCCGGCACCAACCCTTCGATATATTTCTTGCTGGAAGTATCCCTGATCCCATTGATAACGAGTGGGACCAAACAATTCGATGGGGGTAGTTGCTGAACCATACCACATAGTTCCAGCAACTACAAAAGCTGCAAAAAAGACAGCAGCGATACTACTGGAAAGGACAGTTTCAATATTACCCATACGTAATCCTTTGTATAGGCGTTGGGGCGGACGGACACTAAGATGAAATAGGCCCGCTAATATGCCCAACGTCCCTGCTGCAATATGATGAGAGGCTATGCCTCCCGGAATAAAAGGATCAAAACCTTCTACGCCCCACGTAGGACTTACAGATTGTACTTTTCCAGTTAGTCCATAAGGATCGGACACCCATATTCCAGGACCATACAAGCCTGTTACATGAAATGCACCAAACCCAAAGCAAGCTAACCCTGAGAGAAATAAATGAATTCCAAAAATCTTGGGCAAATCCAAAGAAGGTTTTCCTGTACGTTCATCGCGGAATATTTCTAGATCCCAATACACCCAATGCCAAATAGCTGCCAAGAAGCACAAGCCAGAAAACACAATATGTGCCCCGGCCACACCTTCGTAACTCCAAATACCCGGATTTGTTACAGCCCCTCCTGTGATACTCCAACCACCCCAAGAATTGGTTATTCCTAAACGAGTCATGAAGGGTATAACGAACATACCCTGTCTCCACATTGGATCAAGAACGGGGTCTGAGGGATCAAAAACTGCTAATTCATATAGAGCCATTGAACCAGCCCACCCGGAAACTAGAGCTGTATGCATTATATGGACAGCAAGCAACCGACCGGGATCATTCAATACGACGGTATGAACACGATACCAAGGCAAACCCATGAAAATACCCCTTTGAAAAATAGACACTATGTAACTTTATCACATTGGAAAAGACTATGCTATATACTTACGCTTTTTAGTGGATTATTTCGCAGCAAGGGTTCATATTTTATTCCATTTTGTTGGTAAGGTAATAATGGAACAATTCTGTTCGTAGGAACAAAGAAAAGCAGATCTATTCTATACCCGATAAGTACCAATACGCAATGGGGGGATTCGTCCCATTGTCTATGAGCGAATGCATAGAAACTTGTTCATCGTTCGAATGTCCCGACCCATTTGTAAGACTTTTCCTTTATCCATTTCGTTTTCTTTTCAATCTTATGAAAACAATAAACTCATTGTTACGTTTCCACATCAAAGTGAAATCTAATCCTTAACTCTTTTGTCTTTCATTTGATGCCTATTGGTGTTCCAAAAGTGCCCTTTCGGAGTCCGGGAGAGGAGGATGCAGTTTGGGTTGACGTATAGTGCGACTTGTCAGACATATTGGGTCATATGGGATTTCCCCGTTCTCTCCCCGATCGAGATACCCCCGCTTCGCCAAAAAAATTGATTGAACCATCAAGAATTTGGAGCGTGAAGTGCAATTAGATCAATTTTTTGAGGATCAATTCAATATCAATATTATCAATTATAAGAATTTATGGTTGGCTTGATTGGACCAATAAAATGAAGTATCCAGGCTCCGTTTAGAAAATAACACTTAATTGTTAATATGGGTATGATTACCACTTGTATCATACGTAAACGATTCCTAATTTATAACAAATGAGCGATCTCAAACTGCCAATCAATGAAAAAAAAAGAATATGATAACTACATCAAATATTTGGCGGAAGGAAGACATGAAAGGAATTGAAAAAAAAAAATCGTATCAAAAAAAAAGTGGTATTGGGATCATTTGTCCTATATGTACAAATCAAAATCGGTTGGATCTTTACCCGGAGTAGAGCATAAACCTAAAAAAAAAAATTGAAAGGGCCCATTCAGGAACAAGAAAATTACATCGTAATTTAATTTGGAGATGAAACAATGCATCAATGAGAGGTTAATTTGATAGGTTTATAGAAGGTATAAAAGTCCTTTTAAAATTTATAAATATAAAAAAGAGAGAGAGCCGACACATTGATTCTTTCTTTTTTTTTTTTTTCAATTTTTTTGAACCGTATGCATTAAAAGGTGCGTGTACGGTTCCTAAGGGATAAAATTTTGTCCTAATCAACCGACTTCATCGAGAAAGATTACTTTTTTTAGGCCAAGAAGTTGATAGTGAGATCTCGAACCAACTTATTGGGCTCATGGTCTATCTCAGTATAGAGGATGAGACCAGGGATCTTTATTTGTTTATAAACTCGCCCGGTGGATGGGTAATACCCGGAGTAGCAATTTATGATACTATGCAATTTGTGCCACCAGATGTACATACAATATGCATGGGATTAGCCGCTTCAATGGGATCTTTCCTTCTGGTCGGAGGAGAAATTACCAAACGTCTAGCATTCCCTCACGCTTGGCGCCAATGAGTTTTTATTTGAAAGAAAAAAGAAGACTATGCCTTCGCCATATGGAATATGAATAAGAATATTGAGTAATAATAGCATGGCACTTCGAGTTCGGTATGAGCAAACCTTTATTGTTTTTCATAACATGAGATTCTATATCGGGAGAGTAGTATGAGACAAAAGATATTTCCGATTTATCTTATCTATCGGGAGTTCGTTTCAGCGTCACAATTTTTTTGTTTTCACACCAGAATTCTTTTTCCAATATTTATATTATCAAATATTATCAAAGCATACTAAACTGAAAAAAAAAAAAGAGAATTTTTCTTCTTTGATCAAATCAAAAAGAAACTTTGGGATTGCTGAATCACAGACGAGAGAAATTCTAAATTCAATATAGAAAGCAACGGAACCCTCATAGTATTTTTTAACTATACCGAAAGGAAGGGTGGTAAATGGATCATTTAATGATCTGGATCTGATAGATCCTAGTTATCTTTTTTCGCGATGGAAGGGAAAAGTAAATTCCATTGTGGAGCCGTATGCAATGCACAAAAAATGCCAGTACGGTTGTTCAATTATATAATATAATTTTATAATTTCTATTTTTCTTCTTCTTGCTATTATTTATCTCTTTCCTTCGCCCGATCGTACAAGATAGAGGAACCTTTCATTATATTATGTTATATCATCAGGGTAATGATCCACCAACCTGCTAGCTCTTTTTATGAGGCCCAAACAGGAGAATTTGTCCTAGAAGCGGAAGAACTGCTGAAACTCCGCGAAACCCTCACAAGAGTTTATGTACAAAGAACAGGCAACCCCTTATGGGTTGTATCCGAAGACATGGAAAGGGATGTTTTTATGTCAGCAACAGAAGCCCAAGCTCATGGAATTGTTGATCTTGTAGCAGTCGAAAATACTGGGGATCTTGTATAAATCTTTTATTCCATTTCATTTCAAATCATAATTCGAACGAACTGAACTGCGATTTTAGATTTTATTACCGGGTTAAAATGAAATTAAATAGATAAATAGAATAGAAGAAATTCACAATCAGCTGGTTAGGATCGATCTAAACCAGCCCTTTTTGTATACGAATCAGCATGCCAACTATTAAACAACTTATTAGAAACACAAGACAGCCAATCAAAAAAGTCACAAAATCCCCCGCTCTTCGGGGATGTCCTCAACGTCGAGGAACATGTACTAGGGTGTATGTGCGACTCGTTTAGAGCATGAGCTGGACCAAAAGAGGGGAAACTTTTATTCCAGTATCAATGACCGTTACCGATGATGAATAGGATGAAATTTTCACTATCTAATTCAAAAAATACCTCCATTGTGTATGAAATTTATGGTTTCCATTGGTGCAAATCCAATCACCTTAATTGTAGATGATAAGCAACTCCCCATTGGTAGCAAATGGTTATCCATTAAGCGGGGAATTGGTATTTAAGAAGCAGAAAGATTATGCTCTCGCTCTTGCAAGAACGGACTCACAGGGTCAGCTACCTAGCCAACTTTCATAATTAAATGCCGTTACTGTATGGGTAGATCTCGTTGTGAAAAGATCTATTATTGGCTAATTTATGGGTAGAGTCAAAGAATGTGAACTGTACAAGTTACTAATAACATTGATTAATGGGGAAAGGGCTCCGGTGTATAGAGAGGACCTCACCGTTTACGAAGTAACCATAGAAACGAAGGAACCCACTATTTTTTTTATCCTTTTACTTTATTTTATACAATTTTATACAATACTAAATTTGAAATTTACTATTTTTTTTTGATACCTAGTATCGATACAATTTCTTATTTCGAGGTGAAATGCCTGTAAAAAAAAAAAATCGTGGTTGGGAAGGTCATAGTAGCAAAAGCCATTGGAATTTTTATTTTATACATCGGAAGAATCCGTTTTGTTATTAATAAACCAGGAAGGGGAAAAGAATGACTAAAATAAATCAATTAAATTAGTTATTCATCGAAGTTTCATTTGATTCAATGACCAGAATTAGACGAGGTTATATAGCTCGGAGACGCAGAACAAAAATTCGTTTATTTGCATCAACCTTTCGAGGGACTCATTCAAGACTTACTCGAACTATTATTCAACAAAAAATGAGAGCTTTGTTTTCTTCTCATCGGGATAGGGGCCGACAAAAGAGAAATTTTCGTCGTTTATGGATCACTCGGATAAATGCAGCAATTCGTGAGATTGGAGTATCCTATAGTTATAGTAGATCAATAAATGATTTGTACAAGAGGCAGTTGCTTCTTAATCGTAAAATACTTGCACAAATAGCCGTATCAAATACAAATTGTCTTTACATGATTTCCAATGAGATCAGTAAATAGGGAGGTTGGAAGGAATCTGCCGGAATAATTTAAACGGAGGTCCCCGGAGAATGAACTCCGGGAAGGTAGAGTCAAAATGAATATGAGTGTGATAATGATAAAGTAGTAAAAATAAATGAACACGTTTCAATAAATAATTTCTTCTTCATTTTTCGATTATTTATTTTTTCTTACATTTTTTACGACGTGTCAATCCAATCCAAATTCTCGAATTTTTCGAACAAAACATCAACCTGGGTGGGGATTCGGATTGGAATTTTGATTCAATCAATTGCGAAATAGGCCTATTTCTTTCTGGTTCGAGGACCTGTAGTTCTAGGAGTAGGCTCAGCTCTCTCAAATTGTTTCTCATTATTAAGAAAAGGTAACAAAGATAAAATACGAGCTTGTTTGATGGCAATAGTAATTAATCGTTGTTGTTTCAAAGTCAATCTATTCATTCGTCTAGATAATATTTTTCCTTGCTCACTAATAAATCGACTAATTAAACTCATGTTTCTATAATCAATTCGATCCCCCGATCCAATTGGGGGCAAACGCCTACGAAAAGATCGCTTGGATTTAAGAAAAAGCTTGGATTTATCCATGGTTTATTCCTTATCTCTAAAATCCTATTTCTTAAATCTAATTTATGATTTGACGGAAATAGGAGTTGATTGATTTATGGTTTATTTTATATTTCTTTTTATTATTTTATTTTTATTGGATTTTTATATGTATTCTATATATTTATATGTATTATATTAATTTAAATTAATAATTAAATTATTATTCTTTTTTTTTTTTTTTATTATATGATATGATGATATGTAAATGTAATTTTTGTGAATTTGTTCCTGTTTTTTTTGAAGGGAAGGTACGCACGCGTTCTCTTTGATCTATTTCTTTATCTCCCCATGAATCGTATGTTTGTAACAATAGGGACAGAATTTTCTCAATTCCAATCGATTGGGCGTATTGTGTCGATTCTTTTGGGTAATATATCTGGAAATGCCTGGCGATTCCTTATTAATATCGTTTCGGACACAACTGTTACATTCCAAAATAACTCTTATTCTGACATCTTTACCCTTGGCCATGAACCTCCTTTGAATTTTGGATTCACTCAATTCTTTCATTTTCGACCCGAAACAAAAAAAGTTGCTGACCCGAAATCCAATTATGAAAGATTTCGTTGCAATCAAAAATTCATAGAGAAAAAAATAATAATAAGAATAAGTAATACAACGATTTCTACCTATCAATTCCTATCAATTATATTATTTATAATCTTAATATAGCATTTAATTGAAATATTTTGTATGATTTTGTTGCCCTCGACCTCATTTCCGCTACCCCTCTAGTAATTTGAGCCTGAACCCAAGTTTCGATGCGGTTGACTCCACTTTTCAATTTTTTCTCTTTCTTTTAATTTCATCCTAAAGACTGACAAAAGCACAAAACTAAGAAAGAGAAAGGGGGCGGGATTAGTCACAGACTATTTCTTGTATCTCTCTAATCTTCTTAGGCCCTTCCCATGTCAATAACTAGAATGAAAAAAAGGGGAATGTCAGCGCATCTGGGAATAAACGATTGATCTCTATCAATAAACCTGCTAAAGACCCGAACCATAGAGTACTTAGCACAGGTGCCACAGAGAGATATGTTTTTATATCTCGCATTGAAAATCCTCCTTTTTATTGTAATTTTTATTGTAATACATATATGAATGCATATGTAGTAATACATATGTAGTTAAGAATCGCTTGTATTTGTACACGAAATTGATAACTAAAATGAATATATGAATATAAAACGACCCGATAGATGATATTTTCCTTTCCTTCCAACAGAGAAAGGGCGTTTCCTTCTTTCTCGGAATATTACCGAGAAAGATTTTTTTTTTATCTGTTGGGTTTCATTTCATATGTATTTTCATATGTATATAATATATTTTTTTTTTAATTATATGTTATATAATCCGTGAGACCAAAAAGAAGAAATGACAAGAGAATTTGTATATCAATAGGGGAAATAACGATGTGGAAAACAAAACGTGGATTCTCTACAATGACACTGTAGGACAATTGAAAGGGATGTAGCGCAGCTTGGTAGCGCGTTTGTTTTGGGTACAAAATGTCACGGGTTCAAATCCTGTCATCCCTACCTATTACTTATTCTATATTCTATATCCTATAGGCATTAACGAAGGATCAATAGTGATCAATGAAAATTGGACATACCTAATATTTCAGTTTATGATACTATATGCATGTAAGATCTATTGGGTTACAAATAGAATCCTTTTCTTTATGATCTTATCTATTGTGATAAGAAAGCGCTCTTAGTTCAGTTCGGTAGAACGTGGGTCTCCAAAACCCGATGTCGTAGGTTCAAATCCTACAGAGCGTGATTCCGCTCTTCTTAGGTCGAATGACAATGAAATAACTTTATTGACTTGAAAAGTAATCTGAATTTGACCTCCTCCTTATCTTTAATTCGCAGGAGGTCAATAAAAAAAGAGAGATGTTACTTAATCAAAGGTCCAACTGATCCCCGCGTCTGTATTGTAAATATGCAGTTACAAATAATCCAGCCAAAGTAATAGGAATTAGACCTAGCACGATTCCAAATAGTAAAACTTCAATCATTTCAACTTGTTTGAAAGAGGAAAAAGGGGTAGGTAATATCTATCTCTAAATATTAATCCAAACCGTCCGTGAATCTCAATAACTAAGAATTTACAATTGGCAAGGGAAGTAACTATAACCGGGACTCTCACAAAAACATTTTTTATTTATGAATTGT